AGCAAAAGATGATTTTTGTTTTTTAACAGTTTGGGGAATGGAAACTGAATTTCCTTTTGGTTCGCCCCGAAAACGACCTTCCTTTTTTAAACCCATTTTTAAGGAAATTGAAAAAAAAATTGGAAAATTTCAAAAAAAGTCTTTTCGAGTTCTAATAGTTTTTAAAAGAAAAATAAAATTACTTCGAAAAGTTTTAAAAGAAACAAAAGAATGGGTTATCGAAAGTGTTATTTTTATAAAAAGAATAATAAAAGAACTTTCAAAAATTCTGTTATTTCGATTAACAGGAAGAGAAGTATATGAATCAAGTGAAATTAAAGAAGAAAAAGATTCTATAATAAGCAATCAGCTAATTCACGAATCGTTTAGTGAAATTGCATCTACGAATTGGACAAATTCTTCATTAACAGAAAAAAAAATCAAGGATTTGACTACTAGAACAAGTACAATTCAAAATCAAATAGAAAGAATTATAAAAGAGCAAAAAAAAGTAACTCCAAGAATAAATAATATTAGTCTTAAAAAAACAAGTTATAATGCTAAAAGATTCGAAAAATGGCAAATATTCAAAAAAAGAAATGCTCAATTAATCTCTAAATTACCTCTTTTTTTGAAATTTTTCATTGAAAGAATCTACACAGATATATTTTTATGTATCATTAATATTCCCAGAATGAATACAGAACTTTTTCTTGAATCAACAAAAAAAATTATTGATAAATCCATTTACAATAATGAAAGAAAACAAGAAAGAATTAATAAAATTAAGAAAAATAGAATTCCATTTATTTCGACTATAAAAAAGTCACTTGATAATATTAGTAATAGTCAAAAAAATTCACCTATTTTTTATGACTTATCCTACGTGTCACAAGCATATGTATTTTTCAAATTATCACAAATCCAAGTTAGTAACTCGTATAAATCAAGAGCTGTTCTTCAATCTCAAGGAATCCCCCCGCCTGAAATAAAGGATTCTTTTGAAACACAAGGAATGGTTGATTCGAAATTAGGGGATAAGAAACTGCGGAGTTATGAAATGAATCAATGGAAAAAGTGGTTAAGAGGATATTATCAATACAATTTATCTCAGAGCAGATGGTATAGATTAATACCAGAAAAATGGCGCAATACAGTTCATCAGCGTCGTATAGCTAAAAAGAAAAATTTTAGCAAAAGGCATTCATATGAAAAAGACCAATTAATTGATTTCAAAAAACAAAAACAAATTGAAGTATATTCATTATCTAATCAAAAAAGAAAAGAGAATTTGCAAAAATACTATAAATATGATCTTTTATCATATAAATTTCTTAATTATGAAAATAAAACGGAATACTTTTTTTATAGATCTCCGTTTCAAGGACGTAAGAAACAAGAGATTTCTTATAACACGCATAAAGAAAATATACTGAGGAACATCCCTATCGATAATTATCTAGGAAAGGTCCATATTCTGTATATGGAAAAAACGGTCGATAGAAAATATTTTGATTGGAACATTCTCAATTTTGATCTTAAACAAAAAGGCGATATTGAGGCCTGGGTCAGCAATGGGAATCAAAATACTCAAATAATTCCTAAAAAAAATCTTTTTTACCTTATGATTCCAGAAATCAATCCACCAAACTCCGACAAAGTATTTTTTGATTGGATGGGAATGAATGAAAAAATGCTAAAGTGTCACATAGCGAATTTGGAACCTTGGTTCTTCCCAGAATTTGGGTTACTTTATAATGCATATAAAAGGAAACCTTGGTTTATACCAAGCAAATTACTTCTTTCAAATTTGAATAAAAATGAAAATAGTAGTGAAAATAAAAAAATAAATCAAAAGCAAAAAGGAAGTTTTTTGATACCATCGAATAAAAAGCATCGAAATCAAGGAGAAAAAGAACCCACAAGTCCAGGAAATCTTGGATCCGTTCTCTCACAACAAAAAGATAGTGAAGAAAATTATGCAAGATCAGACATGAAAAAGGGGAAAAAGAAAAAACAATACAAAAGCAGCGCGAGAGCAGAACTAGATTTCTTCCTGAAACGTTATTTGCTTTTTCAATTGAGATGGGACGATACTTTGAATCAAAGACTGATCAATAATGTCAAGGTATATTGTCTCCTACTTAGACTGATAGATCCAACCCAAATTACTATACCCTCGATTCAAAATAGAGAAATGAGTTTGGATATAATGCTGATTGAGAAGAATTTAACTCTTAACCAATTGATGAAAAAGGGAATATTGATTATAGAACCCATTCGTCTGTTTGGAAAAAACGATGCACAATTTATTATGTATCAAACCATAGGTATTTCATTGGTTCATAAGAGTAAGCACCAAACTAATCAAAAATACCAAGAACAAAGATATGTTTCTAAGAAGAATTTTGATGAAACTATTTCATCACACCAAAGAATAACTGAAAATAGAGACAAAAATCATTTTGATTTGCTTGTTCCTGAAAATATTTTATCATTTAGACGTCGTAGAAAGTTGAAAATTCTAAGTTGTTTTAATTCAAAGAATAGAAATGGTGAAGATAGAAATCCAGTATTTTGGAATGCAAAGGACGTAAAAGATAGCAGCCAAGTTTCGCATGACAGTAACCATTTTGATAGAGAGAAAAATCAATTAATGAAATTAAAGCTCTTTCTTTGGCCTAATTATCGATTAGAAGATTTAGCTTGTATGAATCGTTATTGGTTTGATACCAATAATGGCAGTCGTTTCAGTATGTTAAGAATACATCTGTATCCACGATTGCAATTTTGACATTTCGTGGATAATACACTTTTTCTATATATTCTATACCCTATATATAATAGGGTATATCAAAGCAAACAAATACATAGATCACATGTCTTGTCTCACATTTCATTCTAATATCCAATAGGAAATGAATAATGTCTCGATTAGATCTCGAAATGAATCAACAAAACCTTCTTTGTTTTAGGTCTAAATTCTTCGATGCGAAAATGTACCAATCCTTTTCTATCCCTATCTAAATCCAATTAGAAATTGGATTAATTGATTTGAATTCAGAAAATTAGGAGTTCATAAAGAAATTTGGATTAGATTATTGTATATACCAGATTCCAATTAATGGCATTATTATTACTGATCAATAAAATCCATATCTGTAAAAAGGGAAAGGGGATTTTTTTATGGTAACAAATTCATTCATTTCGGTTATTTCTCAAAAAGAAAACGAAGAAAACAGAGGGTCTGTTGAATTTCAAGTATTCAGTTTTACCACTAAGATAAGAAGACTTACTTCACATTTGGAATTGCACAAAAAAGACTCTTCATCCCAGAGAGGTTTGCGGAAAATTTTGGGAAAACGCCAACGACTGCTGGCCTATTTGTCAAAAAAAAATAGAAGACGCTATAAAGAATTAATTAGTGAGTTAAATATTCGAGAGATAAAAACTCGTTAATTTGAAGCGTGATACCATTTGAGCTTAATCGTTTAAATTTTGATGAACTTCTTTTTACTTTCAGCAATGCATGGAAGAACGACTCGGGAAAAAACTTATGATTGCACCAACTACAAGAAAAGACCTCATGATAGTCAATATGGGCCCTCACCACCCATCAATGCATGGTGTTCTTCGACTGATTGTTACTCTCGATGGTGAAAATGTTATTGATTGTGAACCAATACTGGGTTATTTACATAGAGGGATGGAGAAAATTGCGGAAAATCGAACAATTATACAATATTTGCCTTATGTAACGCGTTGGGATTATTTAGCTACTATGTTCACAGAAGCAATAACCGTAAATGGACCCGAACAGCTAGGCAATATTCAAGTACCTAAAAGGGCTAGCTATATCAGAGCTATTATGTTGGAGTTAAGTCGTATCGCTTCTCATTTGTTATGGCTTGGCCCTTTTATGGCAGATATTGGGGCACAGACCCCTTTCTTCTATATTTTTCGAGAACGAGAGTTAATATATGACTTGTTCGAAGCTGCTACCGGTATGCGCATGATGCATAATTATTTTCGTATCGGAGGAGTAGCTGCTGATCTACCTCATGGCTGGATAGATAAATGTTTGGATTTTTGCGATTATTTTTTAACCGGGGTTGCTGAATATCAAAAGCTTATTACGCGGAATCCTATTTTTTTAGAACGAGTTGAAGGCGTAGGCATTATTGGCGCAGAAGAAGCACTAAATTGGGGTTTATCGGGCCCAATGCTACGAGCTTCCGGAATACAGTGGGATCTTCGTAAAATTGATCGTTATGAGTCTTACGACGAATTTGATTGGGAGATTCAATGGCAAAAAGAAGGGGATTCATTAGCTCGGTATTTAGTACGAATCAGTGAAATGACAGAATCCATAAAAATTATCCAACAGGCTCTGGAAGGAATTCCAGGGGGACCCTATGAGAATTTAGAAATTCGACGCTTTGGTAGAATAAAAGACCCTGAATGGAATGATTTTGACTATCGATTTATTAGTAAAAAACCTTCTCCAACTTTTGAATTGTCTAAGCAAGAACTTTATGTAAGAGTCGAAGCACCAAAAGGAGAATTGGGAATTTTTCTGATAGGAGATCAGAGTGTTTTTCCTTGGAGATGGAAAATTCGACCACCGGGTTTTATCAACTTGCAAATTCTTCCTCAGTTAGTTAAAAGAATGAAATTGGCTGATATTATGACGATACTAGGTAGCATAGATATCATTATGGGAGAAGTTGATCGTTGAAATGATAATTGATACAACAGAAATACAAGCTATCAATTCTTTTTCCAGATTGGAATCCTTAAAAGAAGTGTATGGGATCATATGGATACTCGTACCTATTTTCACTCTTGTATTAGGAATCACACTAGGTGTACTAGTAATTGTTTGGTTAGAAAGAGAAATATCTGCAGGAATACAACAACGTATTGGACCCGAATATGCTGGGCCTTTGGGAATTCTTCAAGCTCTAGCAGATGGTACAAAACTACTTTTCAAAGAGAATCTTCTTCCATCTAGAGGAGAT